GTTTCCGCATATTTTGCTTGGGCTTAATCTTTTCTAATTATACTAGAAATTGTATAAGAACTTGTTATAATTGGATTTATTGGATTGTTTCATCAACGGTGTTGGGTCAGAATAACTTTTTGACTCTGCGCCAGTGATTCCCCTATTATTTATTAGTGAACAATAATTGAATAATTCCTTCATAGAGATAGAGGACATAATTCACATGGATATAGTAAATCTCGCTTGGGCTGCTTTAATGGTAGTCTTTACGTTTTCCCTTTCACTAGTAGTATGGGGAAGGAGTGGACTCTAGAAGTACTACTAATTGAGTTTAGGAACTAAACAGTATCACTTTTTTTTTATAGATCGTTCGGCAAAGTTTTTTTTATTTAAAATTTCACTATTTCAATTTAAAATTTTATTTTTAAATTGAAATAGAAATGAAAAATATCTTCATTTCGAAATTCTCTTGGATTTTAGTTGAGTAATGTATTCTATGAATAATAAATATATATGAAGAATACTCTTTCAATCAAAGAAATATTTCAATTATTTCCGTGTTCGTATTTTGAAAGTCAAAAAAGTAAAAGGAATACAAATGGTAGGCAATTTATTCCAACTGAATTCTTCATAAATTTTCTATTTCGATGAACTGACTCTTACCAAAGTTAGATATGGACCATGAGGAAGAACGGAACTTTTTTTTATTTTGTTTACCTCTTTACTGTTCAAAGATCAAAGAGAAAACAATTCGGTTATTCCATTACGTGGATACACATTGGGAAACAACATAGTAGTTGTCCAACGAGATACTGCACATCCTAAAATATTGTCTTGGGCGAGTCACATATTGCGCCGCTTGTTTTAGTTTTACTATTTTAGAAATTTTATTTATGTTTTGCTTGTTTTATTGAACCCATTTCATATCATGGTTCAAATGTTAAAAGTCGACGGGTTTTACTAATCCTTTTCGAAATCCGAAGAAGTTCCCATGGATCATTTGTCAACTCCTCAATCAATGACTTCTTCGTCGGAATGCTAACTAAAAGATTATTTTATTATACCCATCGAAGAAGTCATTGATTCTTTCGATCGGGATTCATATTGAAAATAATCAGAAATCTAGGAATTCGAATCGTAAAAGTCGCTTTCGATTATTTCAAATTAATTTAATTCAAATCAACACAAATTAAATACAAATAGATAAAGCAAAGAAATAGAATTGGGATACTATATAATATACATTATCACTATATATATTATATATACGTAATTTAATCGATTTCTATATATATAGAAAAGGAATATGATAATACTATTGTAGATTGATCTATATTAATCTATATTAAATTAACCCGCATTACAATACAACTTTATACACTACAATAACAATACTAGATAGTATGGTAGAAAGAAATATCTGAATCTTTCTACCATACTATCGTATCTCATAGAATACGACTGATTCTAGTCTGCCCATTTCATTTAAGACGCGAAATTTTTATCCTTTTCTTCTCTGCAATTATTGATAAGAAATAAAAAATCAAGTTTAATTCAAATTAATCACCTTGGCTGACTGTTTTTACGTATATTATAAGTAAAAAAGCAGTAGGAACTAGAATAAACAGTGCAGTAGCAATAAATGCGAGAATATTTACTTCCATAATCTCATTGTTTAATTTTTCTTTAATTCGCAATAACTCGGGAGTTAATCCCATAGAGATAATAAATCTTTCGCCTGTAAATTCAATGGGATGCATTACATCTCGATGATATCGAATCGGATCAATATCATGAATAACAATATCGGAGCTATCAAATCGATTCATCGTCAAGAATTGAATAGTATAACATAGGACGATCTTTTATCCATACTGAACTCAAAATTTGATTCCCGATACAATCAATAATTCCTTTATTTATTTATCATTCTTTCTTTTCTATAACCTACCGCCCTCTTTGTACAATCATCTGATGAAGTATCATCTAACCGCCTTTCCACTTACCATTGGTTCTAAACAAACCCCAACAAACAATAGAAGCTCAATGAAAAAAAGGAAGGAGCTAAGTTATAAACTCCTTTTTTTAATGATCCAATCTTCTTGGAAAACAAAAGAAGTATGATAAAGACGAGTACAAATTCCGGTATAAAAAAATCGAATATTCCATCAAATTAACTATTTTTTTATATATTTATATATAAATTTAAAAAGTTTGTTCTTTCAAGGAAAAACCCTTATAAAAAAAAAATTCATTACCTCGCTAATAAAAAAGTGATCCTTGTTTGATCTTTATTTTTTGAATATCCTCTTTCATTGGATTAGTAATGGGACGCATATATCAAAAGCTCAATGCGAAATTTGAATGAGATAGATTATTTCAAATTAGTAAAATTTGAAATTGAGGTTACACAAAATAGGGCCCGAAAAGGATATACTTTTATTTTAATCTTAAAAAAAAAGTATTCTATACTATTCTATACACAACACAGTAACTATGTTCAATTTTTTTTATATTGTACAAATTCCATTTATGTATGTACTCCCGGGAAACATACAATACTCTACTCTATTTCATATTTCACAGATCGGGAGTAATTGAAAAAGCCAGACCCAGTACAGTACGGTATCCCGTGGAATCCTGAATCTGATGCTAATAATATAATAATTGTACTAATCCACATATGCCTCTCTCCCATCAATCGAATCGGTACTAGTCGAAGAAATGGAAATTCCCCCATTTGGTTGATGATAAATGTGAAACGAAAAAGAAAAAAAGAAGAGGGATCACTGTTGGGAATGAAATTATGTTATTTGGACTTCTTTTCACAAAAAATAGAGAGATGAATTGATATAGTTTTTTATTGGATTTGGATTCGTCGGGACTGACGGGGCTCGAACCCGCAGCTTCCGCCTTGACAGGGCGGTGCTCTGACCAATTGAACTACAATCCCAAGTAAATACCATAATAAAATAAAGTATACATATTTTTATGATTTCATTCTAACCCTTTCAATTTCGATTAGAATTGGCGTGTTGTAACAGAGCTGCGAGTGTGATATATCGATACCCATATGTATATGTACTTTAGTGAGAGCAGCCGGTATTACTAGTAATCCTTTCGTTATTGCCAAATCAATTGGATAATCACTCGTTCAATCAAAAAAGTTTTTTTTTATTTACTCTTTTCAAAAGTTTTTTTTTATTTACTCTTTTCCTTAAACTTTACTTTATAGTTACGGATCCTGATATGAATCTAGATCATTAGCAAGATCAGAATTTCTTGTAAAAAGAGAGTAAATAAATAGTGGTATAGATATATCATAAAATGGATTTCTTCCGTATTGGGATTGGGGGATCGGGCATTTCTGGAGAGCAACAAATGGGTTATATTATATCATTTCATGGCGGATCGGCAAATTATTGGGCCGAGCTGGATTTGAACCAGCGTAGACATATTGCCAACGAATTTACAGTCCGTCCCCATTAACCGCTCGGGCATCGACCCAGGAAGAATCAATTCCAGGCTTATTGATAATCCACGATCAACTTCCTTTCGTAGTACCCTACCCCCAGGGGAAGTCGAATCCCCGCTGCCTCCTTGAAAGAGAGATGTCCTGAACCGCTAGACGATGGGGGCAGACTTGCACGACCGCCATCATACTATGTTCATAGTATGAATAGTTTTTTAAAATTGTCAATATAATGGAATGGTATGACTCGATACGAAGGATCTTTCCGTCTTTCACGATTCTTTCTATACAATTTTTTTCGATAAAAGTTTGGTTCAAAGGCCACGCCGAATCTCTTTATCCGAATCTCTTTATCAATGATTCAATGAAATATCTTGGATCTATGTTAAATTAGTGGATACATGTATCACTCAAATGAATTTAGTTATGATGTCAATTAGGATAGTCTTGAAACAATTCATTGTATTGATATTTATCAAATCCAATATCATATCAATAAACCGTTTTATTTTACCTATATTATATACTCTATATTAAATTATATTAAATTATTTAATTTACTTTTACTGGATAAAGAAAATTTTTCATTCCTGAATGAACCCTTATACTTATTATAAGATATATCTATCCTTATACTTATTATAAGATATATCTATGTACATCTATTATAATAAGTATATATACTAAACTCATAGTGTCTTTATTCAGGAATTGGATCAAACAAGCCCTTTTAACTCAGTGGTAGAGTAACGCCATGGTAAGGCGTAAGTCATCGGTTCAAATCCGATAAGGGGCTTTGATTTTTTCATAAATCATAAAACTCCGGCAGTAGTATTCATATTTGAAGTGCGAATAAAGATATTGTTGATCTTTGTAATTGTAATAAAGTAATAAAAAAAAAAGTAACAAACCGTATAATTTCATATTTTAATTATAATTTAATATTTTAATATATAATCAAAATTATAACATTATAATTAATTATAGTATGGTTATAAATTTGCTATTTTAATAAATTAAATATATTATTAAATAAAAAATATATTATTAATTATTAAATAAATAATATAATTATTATAAATATTATATTAAAATATTAAATATTATAATGAATATATTAAAATATTAAATATTATAATGAATGTAAGGATAAGTCGTCTCGTTAAATCTTCAAATATTACTATTCCTTTCCTTTCAAATATTACTATTCCTTTCCTATTTTCCATTATTCCAATTAAATCGATTAGAAATCAACAAAATAAAAAGTAAGTGGACCTAACCCATTGCATCATAATTATATCCACTATTCTGATATTAAAATTCGATAGAGATGAAATTGGATCTTTTTTTTCTTTGGACTACGCGGGAATCTGTCGATATATCCGATTTAATCTTCTTGTTCCTAGACGTTCTATAGGAATAAATTAGGAATGAATAAATTACTATTCCCTTCCTTTACCGGGAAACATTTATTCCAAGTCACAACATACGAGCCATTTTAAATATCTTTCTTTGATTCCAATTCCAGAACACAAGACCCGTTTTA